ACAAGATCTTAAATTCAAAAAGATAAGACGAAATAACTTAACGCTTTTTTATTGTTGTGTTGGATCCACAATTAATCCTCCGGATCCTTAGGATTGGTGTATTCTTATACTTAATAATTTACCCTTATACTTGTAATGTAATGGAATTCATTAATGTAATTAGTATTTTTTCTATTATAGTATAGCCTGATCCTGCATTTTTGGATCATGGATCGCGCCAAGCAGCCTCTTCTACCCATCCTGTATATTGTCCTTTTCATTCGGTGTTGGAATAGAAACTGATTAGATTAGTAGGCGAGATTTTACAAAAAAGGTTTATTCATAGTATTAGGAGAAACGGCTTTTTTTTTTTCAATAACCCCTCGTATTAGTTAATAACCCTATTGATATGTTTATTCGGATCGGAATATTCAAATGATTTTTATCGAACGACTATTCATCTATTGTATTTTCATGTAAATGACTATTCATCTATTGTATTTTCATGTAAATTAGGGGCAAGAAAGTTCTATGGAAAAATGGTGGTTTGGTTCGCTCTTGTTTAGCGGGGAGTTAGAACATGGGTGTAGGCTAAGTAAATCAATGGCCGGTTTTGGTCCTTTTCAAAATACCAGTGTAAGTGAAGATCAAAATACCAGTGTAAGTGAAGATCAAATTATAGATGATATGGATAAAGACGTGTCTAATTGTAGTGACAAGTCTAATTACAGTAATGTTGATCGTTTAGTTGGCGGCGGATCCATTCGGAATTTAATATCGGATGAGACTTTTTTCGTTATGGATAGTAATAGGGACGGTTATTCCATATATTTTGATATTGAAAATAAAAATTTTGAGATTGATACCGATCATTCTTTTCTAAGTGAACTAAAAGGTTCGTTTTACCAGACTTCGAGTTATATGAATAATGCAACTAAAAGTGACGATAATCGCCACGACCGTTACCCCTATGATACTAATTCTAATTATAGTTGGAATAATCACATTACTAGTTGCATTCACAGTTATCTTCGTTCTCAAATTTGTATTGATAGTTATATTTTAAGCAATAGTGACAATTACAGTGATAGTTACATTTACAGTGATAGTTACATTTATAGTTACATTTGTGGCGAAAGCAGAACTAGTAGTAAAAGCGGTAGTTCCAGTATCAAAACTAGCAAAGATGGTAGTGATTTAACTATAAGATCTAATAATTTAAATGTAACTCAAAAATACAGGCATTTGTGGATTCAATGCGAAAATTGTTATGGATTAAATTATAAGAAATTTTTAAAATCCAAAATGAATATTTGTGAACAGTGTGGATGTCATTTGAAAATGAGTAGTTTCGATAGAATCGAACTTTTGATTGATCCAGGTACTTGGAATCCTATGAATGAAGACATGGTCTCTCTAGATCCCATTGAATTTCATTCGGAAGAGGAACCTTATAAAGATCGTATTGATTCTTATCAAAAAAATACAGGATTAACTGAGGCTGTTCAAACAGGCACAGGTCAATTAAACGGCATTCCCGTAGCAATTGGGGTTATGGATTTTCAGTTTATGGGAGGTAGTATGGGATCTGTAGTAGGTGAAAAAATCACACGTTTGGCTGAGTATGCTACCAATAAACTTTTACCTCTTATTCTAGTGTGTGCTTCCGGAGGAGCCCGCATGCAAGAAGGAAGTTTGAGTTTGATGCAAATGGCTAAAATATCTGCCGCTTTATATGATTATCAATCAAATAAAAAGTTATTTTATGTCGCAGTCCTTACATCCCCTACCACAGGTGGGGTGACGGCTAGTTTTGGTATGTTGGGAGATATCATTATTGCTGAACCCAACGCTTACATTGCGTTTGCGGGTAAACGAGTAATTGAACAAACATTGAATAAGACAGTACCCGAGGATTCACAAGTGGCTGAATATTTATTCCATAAGGGCTTATTCGATCTAATCGTACCACGTAATCTTTTAAAGGATGTTCTGAGTGAATTATTTCGGCTACACGCCTTCTGTCCTTTGGATCAAACTTAGATTAAGTAGAGCTGTAGAGTAGAGTTTTAATTTCTTTATTAATTTAATAATTAATAAAACGGAATACATTTTTTGAAATAAAAATTATTAAATTATAAGACAAGAGCACGAAAATAACTAAAAATATGAATAATAAAAGGGTGGATTATCATACATATATTTCGTGTAGAAACGTGTAGAAGGGTGAATAAGTCCGTTTATTTACACATTTTTTTATAAGTATTTATTCAAAAAAATTATTAAAACATATACTTATATATTCCTTATTTAGGTATATACTCACTTAGGTATACTTAGTATAATATAATAATTATAGTATAATATAATAATTATAGATATTATATAAATATAATTATTATATATGAATATATATGAATTATAAAATATCTTTATAACAATATAAGGTTAAAATAAAAATAATAATATAAAATATAAAGCAATAAATAAAAATAACAGGTACAAATATTAAATCGAGGTACCCACTCAATGATAACTCTCAACAGCTTTCCCTCCATTTTTGTGCCTTTAGTGGGCTTAGTATTTCCGGCAATTGCAATGGTTTCTTTATTTCTTCATGTTCAAAAAAAAAAAAATTTTTAGATACTATAGGGACAACTCTGTATCCATATCCATTTTTTTTTTCAAAACTTACTTTAGATCATAACACCCCTATCTATTTAGTAGAATATGGTATAACATGTGGCTTCTTTCGAGCATAAGCTCTTATGTATGTGTAAACATGATATATGGGTAAATTAATTATAACAATTTCAAATCGATCGGTAGCGGGGAGAGTTTCGGAAATATAAAGTTAATATATCTATATGTGGATATCTATAGGAAATCGTATGAAAGAGATGTTATTATTTTAGTTTGGATCTAAGTAATTCGATGAATTTTTCTAAAATAAAAGTTTCACATCTATAGTAGTGCTGGTTGATGAGAGTTACTTCGGAAACAAAAAAAGTAAACTCAAATTTCTTTTTGTTATTCTTCCAATTCCAATAAAATGCAACTAGGTCTAGTGAGAGTATGAGTTGGCGATCAGAACGTATATGGATAGAACTTATAGCGGGATCTCGAAAAATAAGTAATTTCGGTTGGGCCCTCATTCTTTTTTTGGGTTCATTAGGGTTTGTATTGGTTGGAACCTCCAGTTATTTTGGTAGGAATTTTATATCTTTGTTTCCTTCTCAGCAAATCAATTTTTTTCCACAGGGGATCGTGATGTCTTTCTATGGGATCGCGGGTCTCTTTATTAGCTCCTACTTGTGGTGCACAATTTCGTGGAATGTAGGTAGTGGTTATGATCGGTTTGATATAAAAGAGGGCATAGTGTGTATTTTTCGTTGGGGATTTCCTGGAAAAAACCGTCGCATATTCCTGCGATTCCTTATGAAAGATATTCAGTCTATCAGAATAGAAAATAAAGAGGGTCTTTTTGCTCGTCGGGTTCTTTATATGGAAATCAGAGGCCAGGGGGCCATTCCCTTGACGCGTACTGATGAGAATTTGACTCCACGAGAAATTGAGCAAAAAGCTGCTGAATTGGCCTATTTCTTGCGCGTACCAATTGAAGTATTTTGAAAAAAGGAACTGAAAAATGAATACTTTGCAAGAGGGAAAAAACTCAAGAACCCTCTTTTTTTCTATACCATAACTTAACGGAAGTTTGTTCTGACTGCCTGCCTATTCAAGCCAAAGTAAACGTATACGAAGCAACTCTAAAACTAAATTTTTTGTGTCCATCATTTTTTTTTTTTTTTTTCAAATATTTGATATTTTATTTAATAAAACGGGAGTTCTTTCGTCTCGAAATCCAACTAATATTACTTTGAAGTGAGCTCTTTCTTATTCTATTTCTGTATTCTTTATAGATTCAAGGACTAACCTAACCGCTCTACTGCATCACAAATAAAAACCTCGAAATAGATTAGATTAATGGGCTCGATGGCTTGGGTTGGGATATAACTTATGCTTGATAGAAGTATTAGTATCATATAGAGTCGACGCATGGGGTGAGTTCATTAAAACTTCAAAAATTCACAGACAAAAAAATGGCAAAAAAGAAAGTATTTATTTCCCTTCTATATCTTGCATTTATAGTATTTTTGCCTTGGTGGATCTCTCTCTCATTTAAAAAAAGTCTGGAATCTTGGATTACTAATTGGTGGAATATTAGGCAATCCGAATTTTTTTTGAATGATATTCAAGAAAAGAGTATTCTAAAAAAATTCATAGACTTAGAGGAACTCCTTCGTTTGGAGGAAATGATAAAGGAATACCCAGAAACGCATTTACAAAAGCTTCGCGTCGAAATCTACAAAGAAACGACCCAATTGATCAAGATGCACAATGAGGATCGTATCCATACAATTTTACATTTCTCGACAAATATAATCTGTTTCGTTATTCTAAGTGGTTATTCTATTCTAGGTAATGAAGAACTTGTTATTCTTAACTCTTGGGTTCAAGAATTCCTATATAACTTAAGCGACACAATAAAGGCTTTTTCTATTCTTTTATTAACTGATTTATGTATAGGATTCCATTCGCCCCACGGTTGGGAATTAATGATTGGCTCCGTCTACAAAGATTTTGGATTTGCTCATAATGATCAAATTATATCCGGTCTTGTTTCTACTTTTCCAGTCATTTTAGATACAATTTTTAAATATTGGATCTTTCGTTATTTAAATCGTGTATCTCCTTCACTTGTAGTGATTTATCATTCAATGAATGACTGAAAAATGATCGAACGGCCCAATTATAATATTTGTTTGTTACTTTGTACATAAGCAAAACACTCAAAATTGTACCTATTATTTCTACCCAGTAAAGGGATTTCTCCAATACTTCAGAAAAATTATTTCAGTAAATATCAAAATTATAGATAGGCAACTCTATTGGCGACCTACCTAATTTTATTGTATAAATTTTCGGGATCAATGATTGGACCATGCAAACTAAAAAAACCT